TTGGAACAAAGACACATTTCGTTGTGAATTCAAACAAATGTGGCAGATAGGCATATATCTGCACGGACTAATCAATAGTTCAAGCCACACACTCCCATAATCCATTTTATCTTCAGAAAATTCACTTCAACCATTAGTGTCAAATAAATAATACAATTTTGCGGGGTTGAAGGAAAAGATCCAAATACATGTTTTATTCTTTTCAATAATCCATATTTATAGCAATGAAATCCTATTGTTCCTACCCTGAGTGAAGTGATAAATGACTGATTACAAATATCTATGATCTATAATACTATTTCTTCTCTATAAAGGACCAGAGATGCCTTGCTTACGTATCATTGGGAAGTGCATTAACATAAATACGGCAGTAAGTAGAGGTAATACAAAAGTGTGTAAACTATAAAAACGAGTCAGGGTGGATTGGCCTACACTAGCACTTCCGCGCAATAACTCTACCAAAGGCGATCCTATTACAGGAATAGCTTCCGGTACGCCTGTTACAATTTTGACTGCCCAATAACCAATTTGGTCCCGGGGTAAGGAATAACCAGTCACGCCAAAAGATGCGGTCAATACAGCTAAAACTACACCTGTAACCCAAGTCAATTCACGAGGTTTTTTAAAGCCACCGGTGAGATACACACGAAATACGTGCAGGATCATCATTAGCACCATCATACTTGCGGACCATCGATGAACTGATCGGATTAACCAACCAAAGTTAGCTTCAGTCATTATATATTGAACGGAAGCAAAAGCCTCAGTAACCGTTGGGCGATAGTAAAAAGTCATAGCAAATCCCGTAGCTACTTGTACTAAAAAACAAGTAAGTGTAATTCCGCCTAAACAATAAAATATGTTCACATGGGGAGGGACATATTTACTAGTTATATCATCTGCAATCGCCTGAATCTCAAGACGTTCTTCGAACCAATCATATACTTTATTGAGATAGGTAAATCCAGGGAACTCCCCCTCTGAGAACCGTATATGAGAATTTCATTTCGTACGGCTCAAACAAAAACCACCCAAATACTGGCTAGAATGGATATGTGTAATAAAAAGTTTGAAACTTATTTATCTTTCCTCCTATGATTCACTCTTTCTTTTTCTCTAAAGATACGAAAGAATAAAAATCTGAAAGCTCTTCTTTGTGATTATAATGCTAAAAAATATCAAGTTGGCTCATTCGTCTTTATGTTGATTGTTACAGGCCTCTTGAATCCTCTATTTACCTATTTTTTTTTTCTTTTATTTGTTATTCTTATTTGTGTGTAACGCGGTTTTACTTCTGTTTTCTTTATTATTGATAGGAATTCTCTTGTTAAGACCCTATGAATCGATTAAAACCTCAGATTCATACTACAACCACGATGATTCAAGAAAACCTTCAAACTAAGTCCAAAAATTCCCTGAGTAAGAATCGTTGGATCATCACTTATTCAATGAATAGATATACTGAATAAAAATTTAAAGAAAGGTTTGTCCCTTAATTAAAATAAGCATAAACGGGAAAAAGAATAAAAATCTGTCGATTTATCACTTCTAACCCCCTTTTTTAACTATTTGGGGGTTAACTCTTTTTTTTGGAGTCCGGCCCGCGAGGTCTTAATATAAAATATGAATCATAGTTAGAATAGTTTGTAATCTATTTCCTATATTCCGCGCGTTCCGGATACTAGAATGAATATCCGACGAGGTAAAACCATCTGTATCAAGATGACAGAACCACTCTCTGTAGTATCCATAGGATCAATTATAACAAGTCACACACTCATATTCCGGAAATACAGAAACAAAGAAATTCCACGGTCGAACTACCCAAAAATAGAATGGGCTAAAAACGACCTAAATGATTCACTTTGTAGTGAAAAGCGATTTAGTAGTTCTTGTGAATCTAATTCATTGAAATTCCATCCAGTAAAATGGAAGAATTATAAATCTCCAAAATAATAGATAGGAATATCGCAAATAGAGCCATTGCAATACCCATCAAAGGAGTAGTTCCCCAACCTGGAGCTACTTTACCATATTCCGAATTCAGTGGTTTCAATAAATCCCCTACAATGGTTCGTCTTGGACCAGATCTAGAACTATTCTCAACGGTTTGTGTAGCCATAAATCCTATTTTGTATTCAGTGAGAGCCGTTGACTTTGTATACCATTATATTGTAAATAAATGATCTTAGCATAGATCCATTGTGGTCTTAAAATTATATAATAATGGAAACAGCAACCTTAGTTGCCATCTCTATATCTGGTTTACTTGTAAGTTTTACTGGGTACGCCTTATATACTGCTTTTGGGCAACCCTCTCAACAACTAAGAGATCCATTCGAGGAACACGGAGACTAGTTGAAGTAATGAGCCTCCCAATATTGGGAGGCTCATTACTTCAATCGAGATAATAAAAAATCATTTCATCTTTTTAGTTGGAACTTTAGGTGGTTCCCGAAAAAAGATGGCGAAAAATATTATTCCCAGAGTCGAGACTAAGAGGAATGTATAAACCAATGCTTCCATAGATTCGATTGTGGTTTACAATTATAGCTTCCATGCCTGTTTATTTTGGGTCGTCTCCCGGATAACTAAAGAGAAAGAGTCAAGGAAAGGGCAAAGGCAGCGATTCAAATCAAGATTTATCCGGCTCCCTGTCTATGTTATTAAATCACAAAAATAAAAGTAAGAAATCAATCTTGTATCAGACTACTTGTCGTCTTGTAGTAGGATCCCCAAGTTTTTGGAATGTTCCAAATTCTACTTGAGCATCCAAATCTGGGTCAATACCGGCAAAAACATCTCGGAACAAGGTTCTAGCGCCATGCCAAATATGTCCGAAGAAGAAGAGCAGAGCAAATGAAGCATGGCCAAAAGTAAACCAACCCCTTGGACTGCTACGAAAAACACCATCGGATTTCAAAGTAGCACGATCTAATTCAAAAATTTCGCCCAATTGAGCGCGTCGAGCATATTTTTTTACAGTAGCAGGATCACTATAACTGACTCCATTCAGTTCGCCACCATAGAACTCCACAGTTACACCTACTTGTTCGACACTATACTTCGACTCTGCCCTTCGAAACGGAACATCGGCTCTAACAATACCGTCTCCGTCTACCAAAACAACCGGAAATGTTTCAAAAAAAGTGGGCATACGACGTACAAAAAGTTCACGCCCTTCCTTATCTCTAAAGATAGGGTGTCCTAACCACCCAACAGCTATTCCATCCCCGTTGTCCATTGAGCCCGCTCTGAATAATCCCCCCTTTGCCGGATTATTACCGATGTAATCATAAAAAGCCAATTTTTCAGGAATTTTAGACCAAGCCTCTGATAAACTTTGATTTTCGGCTATCCCAGCGCTAACTCTTCGATATATTTCTTGCTGGAAGTATCCCTGATCCCATTGATAACGAGTGGGACCAAATAATTCAATCGGGGTAGTTGCTGAACCATACCACATAGTTCCAGCAACAACAAAAGCGGCAAAAAAGACAGCAGCGATACTGCTGGAAAGGACGGTTTCAATATTTCCCATGCGTAATCCTTTGTATAGACGTTGGGGCGGACGGACACTAAGATGGAATAGGCCGGCTAATATGCCCAATGTCCCTGCTGCAATATGATGAGAGGCTATTCCTCCCGGAACAAAAGGATCAAAACCTTCCACACCCCACGCTGGATTTACAGATTGTACCCTTCCGGTTAGTCCATAAGGATCGGACACCCATATTCCAGGACCATACAACCCCGTTACATGAAATGCGCCAAACCCAAAACAAGCCAACCCTGAAAGAAATAAATGAATTCCAAAAATCTTAGGTAAATCTAAAGAAGGTTTTCCTGTACGTTCATCAGAAAATATTTCTAGATCCCAGTACACCCAATGCCAAATAGCTGCCAAAAAGCATAAGCCGGAAAACACAATATGTGCCCCGGCCACACCTTCGTAACTCCAAATACCCGGATTCGTTATAGTACCTCCTGTGATACTCCAACCGCCCCATGAATTGGTTATTCCTAAACGAGTCATGAAGGGTATAACAAACATACCCTGTCTCCACATTGGATCAAGAACGGGGTCAGAGGGATCAAAAACCGCTAGTTCGTATAGAGCCATCGAACCGGCCCAACCAGCAACTAGAGCTGTATGCATTATATGAACAGAAATCAAACGACCCGGATCATTCAATACGACGGTATGAACACGATACCAAGGCAAACCCATGGAAATACCCCTTTAATCAACGAATAATAGACACTATGTAACTTTATTGCATTGTAAAAAGTAAAAAAACTATGCTCCGGACCCACTCTTTCGGTAGATTTTCTCGAGGAAAGAATTAATATTTGTTCTATTCTTTTAGTAATAATAATAGATAGTAATAATAGACGAATTCCATTTGTAGGAACAAAAATAAGCAGATCTATTCTATACCCGATAAGTACCAATACGCAATGGTAGAGGGGATTGATCCCACTTTAATTTTCTCTGAGTGAAGACATACCCATTTGTTCATATCATTCCAAAGACCCATTCGTTTCGTAAAAATTTTCCTTTAGTCATAATCATTCGGTTTTCTTTTTTTATGTTATTGTTATGAACTTATTCAATTTATGGATAAACTATGATAAAGGCTAATCTTATTAAGACAATAAACCCGTTGTTACGCTTCCACATCAAAGTAAGATATAGTACTTAATTTTTTTCTTTCATTTTATGCCTATTGGTGTTCCAAAAGTACCTTTTCGAAGTCCTGGAGAGGAAGATGCATCGTGGGTTGACATATAGTGCGACTTGTCAGATATATTGGGTCACATGGAATTTCCCCATTCTCTCCCCTGATCGAGATATCCCCTCTTTCGCCCAAAAAAGATTGATTGAATTATCAAAAGTTTGGAGCGTGAAATACAATTTAATCCTATTTATTTTTTGTAGGGGTATCAGATTAATATTATCAATTAGAATAATTTATGGTTGGCTCGACTGGACCAAAAAAATGAAGTATTCAGGCTCCGTTTAGAAAAAACCCAATTGGTAATATATCTAAGATTACTACTTTTATAATATTCTATTTATAAACAGGAGCGATCTCAAACTGTTTAATCAATCGAGTAATATAATGAATACATTGAATATTTAGTGGAAGACATGAAATAAATGAAATTGAAAAATAAAAAAAGCCATAGCAAAAAGACGTGGTATTGGGACATTTGCCCTATATGTGCAAATAAAAATCGGGCCTATCTTTACTCGGAGTAGAGCATAAACCTAAAAAAATTGAAAAAGCCCATTCAGGAACAAGAAAATGGCATCGTTATTTGGATTCGATCTCGATGAAACAATACATCAATGAGAAGTTCATTCGATAAGTTTAGTAAATTATTTATATATATATTTTATTTATATATATAGGTAAAGTAAACAGGCCAAAACAAATCCTTCTTGAAAAATGGAAGAAAAAAAGCCCTTTGTTAGAAGTTAGAAAGAGCCCCCTATGAAAATAAAAAAGAATGAGGGCTGCAATCTACACATTGATTCTTTTTTTTTGCGCGATTTTTGGTAAACCGTATGCATCAAAAGGTGCGCGTACGGTTCCTAAGGATACAATTATATCCTAATCAACCGACTTTATCGAGCAAGATTACTTTTTTTAGGCCAAGAGGTTGATAGCGATCTCTCGAATCAAATTATTGGTCTTATGGTATATCTCAGTCTAGAGGATGATAGCAAAGATCTGTATTTGTTTATAAACTCTCCCGGGGGGTGGGTAATACCCGGAGTAGCTATTTATGATACTATGCAATTTGTACAACCAGATGTACAGACAATATGCATGGGATTGGCCGCTTCAATAGGATCTTTTCTTCTGGTCGGAGGAGAAATTACCAAACGTCTAGCATTCCCTCATGCTCGGCGCCAATGAGTTTTGTATTTGAGAGAAAAAAGAAGACTATGCCTTCGCCATATGAAATATGACTATTAAGTAATAATAGCATGGCATTTTGAATTCGATATGAGAAACCCTTTTTTTTTTTTTTATTTTTGTTTTTTTTTTTTCAAAAATCAATCATTAGATTATATATCGAACGAATAGTATGAGATAAAGGGCATTTCCGATTTTATCTGATTTATCGGAAGCCTATTGCAGCGTCACAAACTTTTTTGTTTTCACACCAGAGGGATAATAACAATATTTATCTTAGGAAAGAATACAAAAAAAAGAAACTTTGGGATTGCTTAATAACAGACTAAATAAATATATAAAGCAACGGAACCATCATAGTATGTTTTAACTACTCCAAAATAAAATGAAGGATGGTTATTGGATTATTTACCGATCGGGGTCTGATAGGCCCTATATTTGAATATTTGAATTTGATTTTATACTTCTTCAATGGAATGGAGGTTATAAAGTAAATTCCATTGTATAGCCGTATGCAATGCGCAAGAGATGCCTGTACGGTTGGTTGTTCAATTCTATCTTTTGGTTTTCATATCATTACTCGTTATTTAATTTATTCTCTTTGATTTCTCTTCGAGATAGAAGAACCATTTATTAGGTTATATAATCAGGGTAATGATCCATCAACCTGCTAGTTCTTTTTATGAGGCACCCGCAGGAGAATTTATCCTGGAAGCGGAAGAAATGATGAAGCTGCGCGAAACCATTACAAGGGTTTATGTACAAAGAACAGGCACACCTCTATGGGTTGTATCCGAAGACATGGAAAGAGATGTTTTTATGTCAGCAACAGAAGCCCAAGCTCATGGAATTGTTGATCATGTAGGGGTAGAATAAAAAATAACAGGGATTTCGCGCAAATACAAATACGCCATTTGAAATTTTATCTTCTTACTGGGTTTGATAGAGTATTCTATTAATTAATTTATTACTATAGAAGTAATTCCTAATCGGCCGGTTAGGATCGATCTAAACCAGCTCATTATGTATACGAGTCAACATGCCAACTATTAAACAACTTATTAGAAAGACGAGAAAGCCAATCAGAAATGTTACGAAATCCCCCGCCCTTGGGGGATGCCCTCAGCGACGAGGAACATGTACTAGGGTGTATGTGTGACTCGTTCAGAGCATGGACTGGGGCAAAAGAAAAGAACCCATTTTTCCAGTATCAGTGATCAGTAACAGTAAATAAGATAAAATAAAACGGAAGAACCCCATTCACTATCTAAAAAGTATCTATCATACCCTTCTATTGTGTATCAAAATTTATGGTTTCTAGTGGTGTAAATCCAATTGTCTCCATTTTCAATTTAAGATGAGAAAGAATTTCCCATTGGTAGCAAATGTTTATCCATTAAGCGGGGGGAATCCCATTTAAAGGCAAGAAAGATTACGCCCTTACTCTTTCAACAACGGACTAAGAGGGTCAGCTACACAGTTAATCTTCATAATTAAATACCGTTACTGTATAAGTGGATCTCGTTGTGAAAGACGGATTACTGAATAATTCATGGGTAGAGCCAAAAAGTGTGAACTGTACAAGTTAACAATAGCATTGATTAAATGAAAGAAAAGAAGGGGCTCCGGTGTATAGAAGGGATCTCGCCGTTTAAGAAGTAACCATAGAAACGATGGAACCCACTATTTTTTTTTTTTATTCATTTCTATTTTATATTTACTACTTTTTGTTTTTATTTAATATTAATATGCTTTTTTTAATATCTAGTATCAATATTATTTCTTATTTCGAGGTAAAATGCCTATAAAAAAAAAAGAAAAAATCGTGGGCGGGAAGGTTATAGTAGCAAAAGCCGTTGGAGTTTTTATTTTATACATTGGAAGGATCCGTTTTGTTATTAACAAACTAGTAAAGGGGAAGGGAATAACTGAAAGAAAAGAAATCAATTAGTTATTTATCAAAGTTTCATTTATTCAATGACCAGAATTAAACGAGGATGTATAGCTCGGAGACGTAGAACAAAAATTCGTTTATTTGCATCAAGCTTTCGAGGGGCTCATTCAAGACTTACTCGAACTATTACTCAACAGAAAATAAGAGCTTTGTTTTCGGCTTATCGGGATAGAGGTAGGCAAAAGAGATATTTTCGCCGTTTGTGGATCACTCGGATAAATGCAGCAATTCGAGGGAATTTAGTATACTATAGTTATAATATTATCATACACAATCTGTACAAGAAGCAGTTGCTTCTTAATCGTAAAATACTTGCGCAAATAGCTATATTAAATAGAAATTGTCTTTCTATGATTTCCACTGAGATTATAAAATAAGTAGATTGGAAGGACTCCATAGGAATGTTTTAAATTTTAATGGAGTGCGCTGTAAAATTAACTCCGGGAAGGTAGAATAGAAATTAGTATGATAAAATATAATCAAATAATATGATAAAGTCGTCAAAATGAACAAACAAGACGTTCAATAAAAAAAGATTTATTCTTTTTCCCCGATACTTTTTTTCTTATGACACGACACTCACATCTTAATTCGCGAATTTTTCGAACAAAACATCAATCCGCCTTTGAGTTCGTATTGGAATTTTGATTCAAGTGAAGAGTAAGCCTATCCCCCTTTTTGATTCTAAGACCCGCAGTTCTAGCAGCCGACTCACCTCTTTCAAATTGTTTCTCATTATTAAGAAAGGGTAACAAAGATAAAATACGAGCTTGCTTGATAGCAATAGTAATTAATCGTTGTTGTTTTAAGTTTAATCTATTCACCCGTCTAGATAATATCTTTCCTTGTTCACTAATAAATCGACTAATTAAACTCATGTTTCTATAATCAATTCGATCCCCCGACCCAACCGGGGGCAAACGCCTACGAAAAGATCGCTTGGATTTAAAATAGAGTCGCTTGGATTTATCCATGATTTGTTTATTCCTTATCCCGAAAATCCTAATTTTGTCGGGGATTTCTTTTTGGTTTGTTTATCTTTAAATATATGTTATATATAATATATGGTATATGACATTTTTCATCTTCCTTGGAAGGATGACATACAATACATATGTGTAATCGGTTCCATCTATTTCTTTATCTCCCCATGAATTGTATATTTGTAACAAAAGGGACAGAATTTTCTCAATTCCAATCGACTAGGCGTATTGTGTCGATTCTTTTGAGTAATATATCTGGAAATACCAACCCTCTTTGATTCCTTATTAGCATCATTTCGAACAGCACAATTGGTACATTCCAAAATAACTGTTACTCGAACATCTTTCCCCTTGGCCATGAACCCCCTTTGTATTTTTGATTCACTCAACTATTCTATTTTGCGATCCAAAGAGAAAAAAGGAACGAAAAAAAAAATAGAAGTTGCTAACTCGAAATAAAATTATGAAAAATTTCGTTGCAATCAAGATAGTAATAATAAGTAATACAATGATTTCTAACTACATTTCTAATCCCAATATAGCGTTTCGTCTTTCATTTAAGTATTTTGTATGATATTGTTGACCTATCCATCAATTTCCATTTCCGTTCTCATTCTCTTTTTAATTATTTTCATTTAAATAATTTAAATGAAAAATTTTATTTTAATTCGAGCCTCGGGCCTGAGGCCCGAGTTCCGAGTTTCACTGAATTTGAATCCACTTTTATTCTTTCTCTTTTCGAACTTATTCAAATTTTAAAAATTCTAAAATTAAAAGATGGGAAGGGGAGGGATTAGTCACAGAGATTTTATTAAATCCCTAATCTTCTTCACCACTTCCCATGTTACTAACTAGAATGAAAAAAAGGGGAATATCAGCGCATCCGGAAATAAACGATTGATCTCTATCAATAGACCTGCTAAAAACCCGAACCATATAGTACTTACTACCGGCGCCACGGAGAGATATGTTTTTAGATCTCGCATTTTATTTGAAATCCTCCTTCTTTATTGGAATTTGTAATACATATATGATCAGACATATATGGAGTTAATGATCGCTTGTATTTGTCCGCGGAATCCCTAATTCAAATTGAAATGTACAACGATTCAGTAGAATATTCCTTTTCTTAAAAAAAACGTGCCCTTTTCTGTACCAGCGTTTCCCCAAAATATTCATTTTTTTTACAGCGGGTTTCATTATACGTAACGCATATAAGTAGTTTATTATAATTAATTAATAATTAATTATATGTTCTATGATATGAGATCAAAAAGAAGAAATGACAAGATAATTTTTGTATAGAAATGGAGTAAATAAAGATGTGGAAAACAATACGGGTATTCTCTACAATGACACTGTAACCCAATTGAAAGGGATGTAGCGCAGCTTGGTAGCGCGTTTGTTTTGGGTACAAAATGTCACGGGTTCAAATCCTGTCATCCCTACCTATTCTATTACTTATCTTATGAGCAGGAATCGTAACGAGGGACCAATTGAAATCGATTAAATTGGGCATCCATAACATGATCAATCTTTCATTTGACTCTATTCTACTATAGAATAGGATACGCATGCAAAAATATAATATATTAGGGTTACTTACAAAATATTTAGTGTGATAATAAAGCGCTCTTAGTTCAGTTCGGTAGAACGCGGGTCTCCAAAACCCGATGTCGTAGGTTCAAATCCTACAGAGCGTGATCCCATTCTTGTTATTCTTAGGTCGAAAATTACACTGAAATGAAATAATTGAACAGCAATTTCAATTTGACCCCTGCCCTATGTATTAAAATTAATAAAGCAAGTAGGGGTCAATCAAAAAAAGAGCTATTAATTAATTAAAGGTCCAACTGATCGCCGCGTCTGTATTGTAAATATGCGGTTACAAATAATCCAGCCAAAGTAATAGGAATTAGACCTAAGACAATTCCAAATAGAAAAACTTCAATCATTTCAATTTGTTTGAAAGAGGAAAAGGAGAGGTAATATCTATTCTTAACTATTAATTCATATTGCCCATGAATCTCAATGACCAAAAATTGGAAATTGACACGGTAAGAAACTTAAGAAACTATAGAATATATGGAATAACACAGAAAGATTTCGTTTTTTTATGAATCGTTTGTTCAATTAATTTCAAATAAGTCGTATCTTGTTCAACCCGATAAATAGAGCTGAGGTTATAGTTAAAACCGCTAGTAGAAAACCGAAATAACTAGTTATAGTAAGCATAAAGAGGCTAAATGAAATATGGTCTTTTTATACATATGTTTAGAAAGCACTTCCCTAAATTCAAATTTTTGAAAGATACAAACAAGAATAAGCAAAAAGACCAATTTCACTTATTCTTTCAATTGAAAGTTTTTGATTCATCAATCCTTCTAAACAGTAATAAAAAAAAATGGGAGTGACATAGGTAAGAAATCAATTCATCATCTGTGATATCTGAGCATCCCCTAATTCCCAATCAACAGATTCATCTTAAAAACTAATATTCTTATACTAATATTATATAATTAATAATCAAAATTAGAAATAATAAAAAACTCTGTTGTGTAACTTCATTCAAAAAATGAAATTGAATCGCTTTAAAATTGGAAAATCATTTCTATTTTTATTTTGATCTTTTTTTTTATTATTGTATCGAATACATTGTGTATTTTCGAACAAAGAATGACCTTATATTATACTAGAATCTCCCTTTTTTTTACTTTTACTTTATTACTTTCCCTTTTCTTTTTTACTTTAATTTGATTTGACCTCATTAGATTCAGTAGTAGGTTCATTCTCATAATATCTCTAATGAGAAGAAAAAGAGTTTCGCATGATCTAATCGTGCGAAACTTATACATTTTTTCTTTACATATCTTAAATTAGAGAGCCCCCCGCCCTTTTATAATTATAATTCGATCAAGAACGGCCTTTTGGTTCTAATACAACAATGCGTGCATCGCGAATATTGATTATTTTCTTCTTTGTTCTCTTTCTTTCGTCGAAGACTATCGGCTAGTCTTACTTCTTACTGGACAACTAACCAATTCCTTAAAAATGAAAAAAAAAAGGGGGGGGGGGGTTCCAACAAAAAACATCTTCTACAAACACAAAAAGAAAGAATATTTTTATATTTTGGATCTAATTGAATTGTAGGTGTAGGGGAATGGAATATGATAATCCCACTCGCGAATTATTTGAAAGCAACCCGTTGTATTCACATTTTATCTGATCTTCAGTTTCTAATCCGAAGCCGATAATGGAGAGAACCCTTATACTACTACAGGAATTTGAAAATTTTTTTATTGAATAGTATAGAATACTACATCGACAGGCAACAATAAAAGAAAAAAGAAAGTCTCTAGCACTCCATTTAGATACTAATTGTGAAATTGCGTTGCTGTGTCAGAAGAAGGATAGCTATACTGATTCGGTATACTCTAAAGACACCCTTGGTACCCTATTGACGATCTCACAAAGATTCAATTTCAGTGAATTCCCATTTACTGATCTCATCTTTTACGGAATCGATCCCCTTTTTGACTGTACAAGAATACGTGGAGCTCGGCATGTCTGGAAGCACAGGAGAACGTTCTTTTGCTGATATTATTACCAGTATTCGATACTGGGTCATTCATA